AGCATATTTTTTTATCCCAGTAATTTCTACCCCGGAGTTCATTCTCCGGGAAACTCCGTTTAAATTATTCCGACGGACTTTTGATAACCCACTTCTTTTATTATCTCATTGGAAATCATATAAAGACAATCCCTATTTAATATAGCCATTTGTGCAAGTATTTTACGATTAAGAAGCAACTGTTCATTGTACAGATCGTGTATTAATCTACTATAATTATAGGATACCCCCCTTTCGCGAATTACTGCGTTTATCCGAGTGATCCACAAACGACGAAAAATTCTCTTTTGACTGCCCCGATCCCGATGAGCCGAAAACAAAGCTTTTATTGTCTGTTGAGTAATGGTTCGAGTCCGTTTTGAATGGGCCCCCCGAAAGCTTGATGCAAATAAACGCATTTTTGTTCTACGTCTACGAGCTATATATCCCCGGCTAATTCTAGTCATTGAATAGATGAAACTTCCACCGAATAACTAATTTTTTTCTTTTCTTTCAGTTATTCTTTTCCCCTTTCCTAATCTATTAAGAACAAAGCGGATTTTTCCAATGTATAAAATACAAATTCCAAGGGCTTTGGCTACTATAACCTTCCTTACCGCGATTTTTTATTTTTTTTTTTTAGGCATTTCAATGCGGGATAAAGAAATTATATTGTGTTATAGGTGTCAAAAATAGAAAAAATGGATAAAATAAAGAAATAGCGGGTTCCTTCGTTTCTATGGTGACTTCCTAAACGGTGAGGTCTTCTCTATACACCGGAGCCTTTACTTCAACTTCATTTAATCAACGTTATTGGTAACTTGTATAGTTCACCCGTTTTGGCTCTACCCATGAATTATCCAGCAATAGGCCTTTCACAATGAGATCTATCTATACAGTAACGGTATGTAATTATGAAACTTAGCTGGGTAGCTGACCCTCTTAGTCCGTTCTTGCCAAAGTAGGAGCTTAATCTTTATGCTTTTTTTCTTTTCTTTTTTTTTATTTATTTCAATTTATTTCTATTTATTTAATATTAAAAGTAAATTAAATAAATAAAAAAAATTCAAATTAAATTCAAAATTCAATAAAATAAAAAAAAAATAAGTAAATAAGAAAGTAAATAAAAAAAAGATTTCCTCCGCTTAATGGTTAACCATTTGCTACCAATGGAGAATTGCTTCTCATCTTAAATTGAGATTTGCACCAACGGAAACCATAAAATTTATCTACAATGTAGGAATGGGGGGGCTTTTATTATTATTTTTTTATATAGTGAATGGAGCCCCCCCTTACATTCTATACTATTCACCGGTACTGATCTGGAAAGTTTTTTCTTGCTTTTGTACCAGCCCATGGTATGATCTAAACGAGTCGCACATACACCCGAGTACATGTTCCTCGACGTTGAGGGCATCCCCGAAGAGCGGGGGATTTCGTGACATTTCTGATTGGCTGTCTTGGATTTCTAATAAGTTGTTTAATAGTTGGCATGCTGAATTTATACATAATGGGCTGGTTTAGATTGATCCTAACCGGAGAATTCTGAATTACTTAGAATAGCAAAATCGTAGATAAAATATCAAATTACTTTTTTATAAATCCTCATCTTCCCCGAAACCCTCATCTTCCCCGAAATCCTCATCTTCCCCGAAACCCTCATCTTCCCCGAAATCCTCATATTCCCCGAAATATCCGAAAAAGTCATTTTCCCCGAAATAGTCGACACAGTCGTTCCCTAAATAGCCACCTTTCCGAAACGTCAAACCGAAACTTTTTCCAAACTCAGAACGCCTTTTTTTCGCATCTTCCTCTACGCCCTGAGAATTTATTAACATAGAAAGTTCTGCCTGATCCAAAGGCTCTGCTTTAGAATCAACAAGTCCCAGAGACTTTGTTTCATCTGCGGACAGGAACCTTTGTTTTTTCATAACCCCTTGTATAACCTTTTCGGGTTGTCCCGTTAATTCTCCATAAAGAGCTAGGAGGCGACGATACTTTCTCTTCAGCTCGCAAAAGTCCATGTACCCAGAATTTGAACCGAAATCGTCAAACATACCCCTAGGTATTCGGATCATTGCCCTGATGATATAACATAATAAAAAGTTCTTCTATCTCGTATGATGAAACGAAGAGAAAAGAAAGATAAAGACTAATATAATAGGACAAAAGATAGAATTGAACAACCGTACGGGCATCTTTGATGCATTGCATATGCATACGGCTTTACAATAAAATTGACCCTTACCCTTACCCTCCAAGAAAGAAGAAAAGTAAAATATACCAGACCCTGGTGGGTTAAAGTGGGTTAAATGATCAAATGGCCACCCTTCCTTTTTCTTTTGCAATAGTTTTTCTTTTGCAATAGTTAAAAACTACTATGATGGCTCCGTTGCCTTATATTTATAAATATATATATATTCAATTATTTCTTAATATATTATATATTCATTTTTTTTTTTGTTTGTGATTCAGCAATCCCAAAGTTTCTTTTTGAGCCAATCAAAGAAAAAATCTTGTTTTTTTCGCACTCTTTGCATAACTGCATAACATAATAGAAATTTTTTTAAGAGCCTTCCGGTGTGAGCAAAAAAGGTTTGTGACGCTGAGCCGAGCTCCCGATAAATAAGAGAAAATCGGAAATACCCTTTCTCCCATACTACTCTCTCGATACATAATCTAATGTTTTGAAAAAAAAATGCAAAATTTTATCATTATCATAATGCAAAATTTTATCATTATCATAATCATATCGAATTCGAAGTGCCATGCTATTTTTACTTAATATATATTCATGTATTCATATTTCATAGGGCGAAGGCATAGTCTTCTTTTTTCTCTTAAATCATTGGCGCCAAGAGTGAGGGAATGCTGTACGTTTGGTCAATGTTCCTGAGGCCAAGACCAAAGATGCTGTTGAAACGGTTATTCCGAAGTTTATTGTACGCGCATCTGGTTTTTTTTTGCCGTCTAGCGTTTTCGTCCGAAGGTAACTAGAAATCCCCAGTCCATGTTGTAGTATACCGCCGGGAGAGTTTATAAACAAAAATATATCCTTCTCCGTCTGCTCCTCCTTCTGCTTCTGCTTCTCCTTCTCCTTCTCCTTCGCCTCCTGCTTCTCCTTCTGGTCAAGGAGAACGATATATATCAGAGCACCTAGAATGCGCCTTGTGAGTTCTTCATCCAATACTCCTCCTAGAAAAACGAGTCTTTCACTAAAAAGTCGGCTGTATAGGTCAGTCCACTCATCCTCATCCTCATCCTCGTCGGGAGTACTGGATTTGACGTTAGGGTTAATAGTGTCAGGGGTGAAGCCAGGAAGATCAGAAGAGGGAGTTAACTTCAACCGATATTCCAGTATCATCTTGTAAGTTATCAGCTTGTGCGCGCGCAAGCGCCTTGATGGAAGGTCCTTGTTCTGCTTTTCGGTATACCTCTCGTCGTCGTTTAAAAGGGGGAGGTGCGCCTCGATGTTGAAATAGACAAAGCCCTTCGGGGTGGTGATAAAATAGAACTTGTTGTTGATTAAACTGTTGCCGTCGTTGTTCTTGTTGTTGTTGTTGTTGTTGTTGTTGTCGTTGTTGTTGTTGTTGGCGTTGTTGTCGTTGTTGTTGTTGGCGTTGTTCTTGTTGTTGGCGTTGTTCTTGTTGTTGTCGTTGTTCTTGTTGTTGTCGTTCTTGTCCCAAGGTACATTGGGAAGTCCAAGAGGCATAGGCATAAATTGAAAGAAAAAATAATTAAATACTAAATTTTACTTTGATGTGGAAACGTAAATTGAAAGAAAAACTAACTAAATACTAAACTTTACTTTGATAATAACTAAATACTAAACTTTACTTTGATAATAACTAAATACTAAACTTTACTTTGATAATAACTAAATACTAAATTTTACTTTGATGTGGAAACGTAAATTGAAAGAAAAACTAACTAAATACGAAATTTTACTTTGATGTGAAAACGTAAATTGAAAGAAAAAATAACTAAGTACTTTGATGTGGAAACGTAAGAATATGATTTTTTTGTCTTTAGAATTTAGAATATTGGCTTTTATCTTTCGATTCGAAAAGGTCATAAAGAAAAACAGAACGAATAAAGTCAAATTATTACGAACAGGGCAGTGGATAAATATGTACGCATTCGCCCATACAAAATGGTATTAGTCCCCGTTGCGTATTGATACTTATCGAGTATAGAATAAATCTGCTTCTCTTTGGTCCTACGAAAAGAATTGTTCCATTATTTTATTACCAACAGAATAGAACAAATATTAAACCCTGCTCTGAAATAATTCACCGAACGGGGGAGGTCCATAGGATAGTCATAGTAGAGTCTTTTCCAATGCAATAAAGTTACGTAGTGTTTATTTATCTTTGATAAAGGGGTATTTCCATGGGTTTGCCTTGGTATCGTGTTCATACCGTTGTATTGAATGATCCCGGCCGGTTACTTGCTGTTCATATAATGCATACAGCTCTGGTTGCCGGTTGGGCTGGTTCGATGGCTCTGTATGAATTAGCAGTTTTTGATCCTTCTGACCCTGTTCTTGATCCAATGTGGAGGCAGGGTATGTTCGTTATACCCTTCATGACTCGTTTAGGAATAACGAATTCGTGGAGCGGTTGGAGTATCGCAGGAGGGGCTGTAACGAATCCGGGTATTTGGAGTTACGAAGGTGTAGCTGGGGCACATATTGTATTTTCTGGGTTATGCTTTTTGGCAGCTATCTGGCATTGGGTATATTGGGATCTAGAAATTTTTTCTGATGAACGTACAGGGAAACCTTCTTTGGATTTGCCTAAGATCTTTGGAATTCATTTATTTCTTTCAGGGGTGGCTTGCTTTGGTTTTGGTGCATTTCATATAACCGGCTTGTATGGTCCTGGAATATGGGTGTCCGATCCGTATGGACTAACAGGAAAAGTACAACCCGTAGATCCAGCGTGGGGCGTGGAAGGTTTTGATCCTTTTGTTCCGGGAGGAATAGCCTCTCATCATATTGCAGCAGGGACGTTGGGCAT